ATAATAAAATGTTTGAAATTCTTGCATTGCGGTTTTCATTAAAATTCTCAATAGAGGCCTTTAGGCTAAAATTTGGCGTAGTTTCATGCAATAAGTTAAAGCGATGTGCATGTATATATATACAACGCGCATGGCTAACTCATACCCCAACTTGTTAGCCTGCACGCTCTCGAGCCTTCCTTGGTTTCGGGGTTTGACAAGGATAACAGGATTCGCTGAGCGTAGGGGGTAGGGGGGTTTGTCGCGCAAAAACCGAAAGGGGGGGCGTATATATAAGGGTTAACTGAAGAAGGAATGAATGTGTTATGCACTTGAGTTAGTAAAATGTTACTCTTGAGTTATGTCATTTAATAATTGACCTACTTTGTCTTAAGCAGGGAAAGTGTTCAACCTTAATCTATCAATTGTGCTTGCACTCTGATATGCAAAGTGAAAGGAAACCTAAAAAGAGAACCCTATGCATATAAAAGAATGCCCGGCATGTTGGGTAACGAGGAGTATGTAATTACACCAGTAACCGGATGCAATTGTAGTTAAGAATAGTGGGGTTACACTCAAAAATACCTGAGATAGAAACCAAGATACAAGGAATAGTTCATAAAATACCTTAACTTAGTTAAGTGTCCCTGGTTCTATCACGGATAATATGCATTAATGTAGATTAGTTGGTGGGCTCTCACTACTAAAATATACTAAAACAATATTAGTTGGATATTTCATGAGGATATCTGAGTTCCATAATTAGTGGATAATTCATCTAACATTAAAATAAATTATTATTGAATTTTAAAAAAATGGTTAATGCACGTCTTAATTTTTAGTCCTTGCTTTTAGGTTAAAATAAATGAATGGTGATAATACATATATGGGTACTAATACATTATGTAATATTATACATATTATGTACTAGGTCATACATGTTACTATCAGAAGATAGTTTAATTTAGAATTCTGGCTTTGGGAGCCAGGGGTGGGAGTTAAAATCTCCCTTTTCTGGGCGCTAGGGAGGAATTTAACCTCCGATCTTCGGATTACAAGACCGATGCTTTATAACTAAGCTACTAGGGCAAGCTCATTTTAGTGCTTTATTTTCCAGTCATCCTGCTAGTGGAATAAGGATTAGGAAAAGTGCAAAATATAGTACTGACGCGATTTGTCCAATAATGATGTAGGGGTGTTCTACAGGTATGCCTCCAATTCATGTCAGAATAAGTATGTCCGCCACCAGGGTTCAGAATAGGAACTGGGTGAGGGGACGGAACGTTAATCCTCGCTGCTTGGAGGTGTGTAAGATAGGAACCACCATTAGAATTAAAATGGAGAATAGGAGGGCTAGGACTCCTCCTAATTTATTAGGAATAGATCGTAGGATGGCATATGCAAACAGGAAGTATCACTCTGGTTTAATATGTGGTGGAGTTACCATGGGGTTGGCTGGTGTAAAATTGTCTGGGTCTCCTAACAAGTTTGGGGAAAATAGGGCTAATGATGTAAGAGCTAATAATATTAATACGAAGCCAAGAAGATCTTTGTACGAAAAGTAAGGGTGAAATGAAATTTTATCTGCGTCAGAGTTAAGTCCGGCTGGATTGTTAGATCCTGTTTCGTGTAGAAATAAGAGGTGAATGATGGTTGCGGCGGCGATAACGAACGGGAATAGGAAGTGGAACGCGAAGAATCGTGTAAGTGTTGCATTATCTACTGAAAAGCCACCTCAGATTCATTGGACAAGCGTATCTCCTATGTAAGGAACTGCTGATAATAGGTTTGTAATCACGGTGGCCCCTCAGAAAGACATTTGTCCTCATGGAAGAACATAACCAACAAAGGCCGTTATTATGACTAGGAGAAGGAGGACCACTCCAATGTTTCAAGTTTCTTTGTAAAGATATGATCCGTAATATAATCCTCGGGCAACATGTATATAAATACAAATAAAAAAGAAAGATGCGCCGTTGGCGTGTATATTTCGGATAAATCAGCCGTAGTTAACGTCTCGGCAAATGTGGGCTACTGACGAGAATGCGGTTGAGATGTCAGAAGTATAGTGTATAGCTAGGAATAACCCTGTTAGGATTTGTGCAATCAAGCATAACCCTAATAAAGATCCAAAGTTTCATCATACTGAGATGTTAGAGGGCGTTGGTAAATCAACAAGTGCATCATTAGCAATTTTTATGAGGGGGTGGGTTTTTCGTAGGCTTGCCATTAGTTCTTATAGTTGAACTACAACGGTGGTTCTTCAAGTCATTGGTCTCGGTTAAAGTCCGAGTAAGAATTATGACCTATTTTATGTTTATATTGTTGGTAGCTTTGATTGTGGGTTTAATTGCGGTTGCTTCTAATCCCACCCCTTATTTTGCTGCTTTGGGTCTGGTAGTTGCGGCAGGAGTAGGGTGTGGAATTTTAGTTGGGTGTGGTGGATCTTTCTTATCCTTAGTCCTTTTTCTAATTTATTTAGGGGGCATGCTTGTGGTGTTTGCCTATTCAGCGGCTCTGGCCGCCGAGCCCTTCCCAGAAGCTTGGGGGAGTCGTTCTGTAATTGGATATGTCTTGGTTTATTTATTAGGGGTTGTTTTAATAGCTGGGGTGTTTTGAGGGGGGTGATACGAGGGCTCTTGAGTGGTTATTGATGAACTGAAAGAATTCTCTGTGTTGCGGGGTGATGTAGGGGGTGTGGCTGTTATATATTCTTTGGGGGGGGCAATGTTAGTTATTTGCGCTTGGGTATTGCTTTTAACTTTGCTTGTGGTGTTAGAGCTCACTCGGGGATTAAGCCGTGGTACTCTTCGAGCAGTCTAAATAACGGTTAGGAGAATGGCCAGGGCCGTGGTTAATAAGAAGATAGTTAGGTATGTCTTAATTATGCCTCGCTGAATATCACTTGTAATTTTTGACATTAGTATTTGGGTAATAGCTAGTCCTTTTGGCCCTGAAATTTCAAACCATGTTTGGTCAAGTTTGGTGGCAATTGATTGTCCTAGAGCTAGGCTGAGTTTTGGGGGAAGCCGGTGAACTATTGCAGGGAAGTAGCCTAATATGTTTGAGAAGTTATGGAGGGATATTGTAGGGGTAATTTTAATTTGCTTGTTAGTTATGGCTGTAAGTTCTATGGCTACTAGTAGTCCGGCAATAGTAACTGTAAGGGCTGCTATTTTTAGGGTTATGGGTATCGTTATAATTGGTGTCTTTGAGGGCAGGAAGTTAGATGTAATAATAAGTCCTGCAACAATGCTTCCTCAGGCAAGCCGTTTGATTGGGTTAATTACTAGGGGGTCGTTTTCATTGATTGGGGATAGTGGCAGAAATCGTGGGGATCCTATGGTCACAAAGAATACGACTCGAAAGCTATAAACGGCGGTGAAGGATGTGGCAATTAGTGTAAGAGTTAGGGCTCAGGCGTTGAGATAGGAGGTGTTTAGGGCTTCAATAATGGCATCTTTTGAGAAGAATCCAGCCAGGAATGGGGTTCCGGTCAATGCTAGGCTTCCAATTGTGAGGTAGGTTGAGGTGGCGGGTATTAGGTTGTGGAGGCCTCCCATTTTTCGAATGTCTTGCTCATCGTTTAGGCTATGAATAATTGATCCAGAGCAGAGGAATAATATGGCTTTGAAGAAGGCATGCGTACAGATGTGCAGGAATGCCAGTTGTGGTTGGTTCAACCCAATTGTAACCATTATTAGGCCCAGTTGACTAGATGTAGAAAAGGCTACGATTTTTTTAATGTCATTTTGGGTTAGAGCACAGGTAGCGGTAAATAACGTGGTTAGGGCTCCTAAGCAGAGGCAAATCGTTAATGCAGTTTCATTATCTTCTATAAGTGGGTGCAGGCGAATTAATAAGAAGATCCCTGCAACGACTATTGTACTTGAGTGCAGTAGGGCAGATACTGGCGTAGGGCCCTCCATGGCGGACGGTAGCCATGGATGTAGGCCAAATTGGGCCGACTTTCCTGTTGCTGCAAGGATTAGTCCTATTAGAGGGACTGTTATATCAAAACTTTTTGACAAAAAGAAAATCTGTTGAATTTCTCAGGAGTTAAAGTTTATTGCGAACCAGGCTATGCTAAGGATTAATCCAATGTCACCAACTCGGTTGTATATTACGGCCTGGAGGGCTGCAGTGTTTGCGTCTGCCCGCCCGTATCATCACCCAATTAGGAGGAAGGATATAATTCCGACCCCTTCTCAGCCAATAAATAGTTGAAATATATTATTAGCTGTAACGAGGGTAATTATAGCTACTAGGAATAGTAGTAAGTATTTGAAGAATCGGTTTATGTTGGGGTCAGAATGCATATACCAGATTGCAAATTCCAGAATTGATCAGGTGACATAAAGGGCAATTGGTGTGAAAATAAGGGAGTAGTGGTCAAATTTAAAGCTAATATTTGTGTCGAATACATGGGTGTTTATTCAGTGCCAGTTTGTAGTAATGCTTTCTACCCCCTGATCCAAAAAGATTATAAGGGGTAATAGGCTAATGAAGAACGCAGTGCTGACAGCATTTTTAACATGTGTGCTCGCTCATTGTGGGTTTTGGGGTTTAGGGTTTAGTGTTATTAATAGCGGATAAATGAGGATTGTGATGACTAAAATAAGTGAGGAGGATATAATTAGGGTTGTCGAATTCATAGCTTCCACTTGGATTTGCACCAAGAGTTTTTGGTTCCTAAGACCAATGGATGAACTGTTATCCTTCAGAAGCGTGAGGAAGCCGCGGATTTTAACCGCGGTGCATAAGAATTAGCAGTACTTACTGATTTCTGTCCTTCCTTGGTGAGTAAGGGGATTTTAACCCCTGTCTTTAGAATCACAATCTAATATTTTAGTTAAACTATACTTACTAGTAACATCACCCTCACATAAGTTCTGGCTTAGTTACAAGGAGAATTACTGGAATTAGGTGTAGGGCTATCAATAGGTGTTCCCGGGTGTGGAATGGTGAAAGTTTTATGACATGACTTGGTGTTGGGCCTCGTTGAGATATTAGGAACATATAGAGGGAGTAGCCTGCTGTGATTAGTGTTCCTGTTCCTGTAAGGGCGATGGTTCATGGGGATCAGTTAAATAGGGTTGTAATAATCATAAGTTCTCCTATTAGGTTTGGTAGGGGGGGCAGTGCTAAGTTGGCAAGATTGGCGATGAATCATCATACCGCTGTTAGGGGAAAAATTATTTGTAATCCTCGGGCAAGGATTATGGTGCGACTATGGGTTCGTTCATAGGCCGTGTTGGCTAGGCAAAATAATATTGAGGAGACCAATCCGTGAGCAATTATTAAAATGATTGCCCCCGAGAATCCTCAGGGGGTCTGAATTAAGATGCCCCCTGCTACAAGCCCCATGTGGCTGACAGATGAATATGCGATTAGCGATTTTAGGTCTGTCTGGCGCAAGCAAATAGACCCTGTTATAATAACTCCTCATAATGCTAGAATAATAAACGGGTATACCAGTTCTTTTGACAGTGGGTCCAGTATAGTTATTATTCGTATTATTCCGTATCCCCCCAGCTTTAGTAGCACGGCCGCTAGTACTATTGACCCTGCAATGGGGGCTTCTACATGTGCTTTTGGAAGTCATAGGTGAACACCATAAAGAGGTATTTTTACTAGAAACGCAATTAGACAGCCAGCTCATCAAATTTTATGGCCTCAGGAGTTCAGTAGTAGTGGTTGAGAATACTGAATTACTAATATAGACAGGGTACCTGTAGACTGCTGTAGCAGAAGTAGGGCAACTAGAAGGGGTAATGAGCCTGCTAAGGTGTAGAATAAAAAATAGGTTCCTGCATTAAGCCGTTCGGTTTGGTTTCCTCACCGGGTGATAATAATAAGGGTTGGAATGAGTGTGGCTTCAAATATAATGTAGAACATGATGATCTCTGTGGCACCAAATGCTATAATTAAAAAAGTTTGTAGAGAGGTCAAAAGAGAAATATACAGGCGTTGCCGGGCGATCGGTTCTGGATTAATGTGATTTTGGCTAGCTAAAATTATTAATGGAAGGAGTCAACATGTTAGTACCAGGAGGGGGGTTGAGAGCGGATCTGTAGCTAAATATGCATTTGATGAGGACCATCCGGTCTCTGCCGTTCATTTTAATCATGAAAGGCTAATTAGGGCAATTGAGAGACTGTGGGTAATTGTGGCTGTTCAGAGCCATTTAGGGGAAACTAGTCAGATTGTTGGAAATAATATAATTGTTGGAATTAAAACTTTTAACATTGTAGTAGATTAAGATTTTGAAGACGATCGGTTCCATGGGTGCGGGCCGTAGCTACCAATAGTGCAAGGCCTGTGCTTGCTTCGCAGGCGGAGAAGGCTAGTAGTAGTATGGGGGCAGTTGAGAAGCTTGTGGATTCAAATTGAAGGGTTCACAGGGCCAGCGCAATAAAAAGGGACAATATTATACCTTCTAAGCATAAAAGTGCCGAGAGTAGATGAGTTCGATGGAATGCTAAACCTATTAACCCTAGAATAAATGCTGAGCTAAAACTGAAATGTATTGGTGTCATAAGGGGGCTGTGGACTTAAACCACAATTTTCTGAGCCGAAATCAGAGGTCTTGCTTTGGACTAGCTCCCTTATTCTGCCCATTCTAGGCCGCCTTGTGTTCATTCGTAGACTAGCCCTAAGGTTAATAAAATGAGAACCGAGGTTGCTCAAAAGAATGTTCCTGTTGGGTTGTGGAGTTGGTCTCCTCAGGGTAGGGGAAGAAGGAGTGCAATTTCTAGATCAAATAGGAGAAATAAAATAGCGACCAGAAAAAATCGTAGGGAGAAGGGTAATCGTGCGGATCCTAGCGGATCAAATCCGCATTCGTAAGGGGAAAGTTTTTCTGCGTCCGGGTTCATTTGCGGTAGTCAGAAAGATACAATTGCTAAAACTGAGGACAAGGCTATTGTAATAACAAGAATAGTTGTAATTAAATTCATTATCTCTCCCTGGGGTCTAACCAAGACTAAATGATTGGAAGTCACTTGTACTAACTTTAATACTAGAAAGATATGAGCCTCATCAATAGATGGAGACGTAGAGGAACAGTCATACTACGTCAACAAAGTGTCAATATCAGGCGGCGGCTTCGAAGCCGAAGTGGTGTTCAGATGTGAAGTGGTATTGAATTTGACGGAGAAGGCATACGGCTAAGAAGGTTGACCCAATAATGACATGTAGTCCGTGAAATCCTGTGGCTACGAAGAATGTAGAACCATAAACTCCGTCTGCAATTGTGAAAGGTGCTTCGTAATATTCGATGGCTTGAAGTGCAGTGAAGTATAGCCCTAGTAAAATCGTAAGTGCAAGTGACTGAATGGCCTGTTTGCGCTCACCTTCTATGATGCTGTGATGAGCCCATGTGACTGTTACCCCTGATGCTAGTAGCACGGCTGTATTAAGAAGGGGGACTTCAAATGGGTCTAGCGTAGTAATTCCCGTAGGGGGTCAACACCCTCCTAGTTCAGGAGTAGGGGCTAGGCTTGAGTGGTAGAAAGCTCAAAAGAATCCCAGGAAGAAAAATACTTCTGAGGTAATAAATAGAATCATACCATAACGCAGGCCTTTCTGCACAGGGGGTGTGTGGTGGCCTTGAAAGGTACCCTCTCGGATAATATCCCGCCATCATTGAAATATTGTAAGAAGGAGAAGGACTAGCCCAAGAGTTATAAGTGTTGTTGAGTGGAAGTGGAACCAGATTGCTAGGCCGGATGTCATTAGTAGAGCACCGATAGCTCCGGTTAGAGGTCACGGACTGGGGTCAACCATGTGATATGCATGTGCTTGGTGTGCCATTAAACGTTTTCTTGTAAATATAGGCTTAAAAGTAGTACAAATACATAGGCTTGAATTATTGCTACTGCGACCTCCAAAAGTGTGAGCAGAAATAGAACGGCAGCAGTTAAGATTGCCACCGTTGGCATTATTGGTAAAAGTACAAATACAGCTGTGGCAATAAGTTGAATTAGTAGATGGCCCGCAGTTAAGTTGGCTGTGAGTCGCACTCCTAGGGCCAATGGTCGAATAAACAGACTAATTGTTTCGATAATAATTAGTACTGGGATTAGAGGCACAGGAGTGCCTTCTGGTAAAAGATGTCCCAGGGCTACTGTTGGTTGATTTCGCATTCCAATAATTACTGTCGCTAACCATAGTGGGACTGCGAGTCCTATATTTAGTGATAATTGCGTTGTGGGGGTAAAGGTGTATGGAAGCAGGCCGAGCATATTAATTGTAATAAGAAATACTATTAATGAAGCGAATAACAGAGCCCACTTATGCCCCCCCACGTTTAGGGGGAGAAGTAGTTGGTTAATAAAACGGTTAATGAATCAGGTTTGTAAAGTGACTAGGCGATTATTTAATCATCGAGATGGTGGAGTTGGGAATAGCACCCATGGGAGTGCAATTGCAACAGCGATAAGTGGGATACTCAGGAAGGAGGGGCTTGCAAATTGGTCAAAGAAGCTTGTTATCATGGTCAGTCTCAAGGTTCAGTTTTATGTTTTTCTTCGCTTATTGGGGCGGGCTCATTGGGTGATACATGATTTAAAATTTTAGTTGGGATAATGGTGAGAAAAATAATTCACGAGAATACTAGGATAGCAAATCAAGGGTTAGGATTTAGTTGGGGCATTTCACTAGAGGTGGTCGGTAGTCACCAGACTTTGGCTTAAAAGGCCAACGCTTTGTCCAATAATTAGCTTTCTAGTGAGGCGTCTTCTAGCATGAGTGAGGATCAGCTTTCAAAATGTTCTAGTGGGACAGCTTCAACTACAATAGGTATAAAGCTGTGGTTAGCACCGCAGATTTCAGAGCATTGTCCGTAAAACACGCCTGGGCGTGAGGCAATGAAAGCGGTTTGGTTTAATCGGCCAGGTACTGCGTCTATTTTTACTCCTAGGGATGGGACGGCCCATGAATGTAGCACGTCTTCAGCAGACACTAGGACACGAATTGGGGACTCTATTGGTACAACTATTCGGTGGTCCGTTTCTAGAAGCCGAAATTGCCCGGGGGTAAGGTCTTGGGTGGGGATTATATAGGAGTCAAAGCCCAGGTCCTCATAGTCTGTGTACTCGTAGCTTCAGTATCATTGATGTCCTATTGCTTTAATTGTTAGGTGAGGGTCATTAATTTCGTCTATAAGGTACAAAATTCGAAGGGAGGGTAGGGCAATTAGAACTAAAATCACAGCTGGTAGGATGGTTCATACAATTTCGATTTCTTGGGAGTCTAAGATATACTTGTTTGTTAGCTTGGTTGAGACCATTGCAATAATAATATAAAGTACTAAGGTGCTAATTAAGAATACAATTATTAGGGCATGATCATGGAAGTGAAGAAGTTCTTCTATAACGGGTGATGCCGCATCTTGAAAACCTAATTGTGTGGGGTGTGCCATTAGTTTTAGGTTAAGACATGCAGGGATTTAACCTGCAATACCACCTTGACAAGGTGGTGTAATATACATTTTACTAATGTCTTTAGAAGAAAGTGACAGAGTGGTTATGTGACTGGCTTGAAACCAGTATATGGGGGTTCAATTCCTTCCTTTCTCGTTAGTTTGATTGAACTTGAACGAATGCGGGTTCTTCAAATGTGTGGTAGGGGGGTGGACAGCCGTGAAGTCACTCCACGTTAGTTATAGTTATTTCTACTGAGGATACTTCCCGTTTGGCAGCAAAGGCTTCTCAGAGAATAAAGAGGAACATAATTACTGCCACTAGAGAAATAAGTGATCCAATAGACGATACTGTATTTCACAGGGCGTAGGCGTCTGGATAATCAGAATATCGCCGTGGCATCCCTGCTAGTCCAAGGAAGTGTTGTGGAAAGAATGTTAGGTTTACACCAATAAATATTACCCCAAAGTGAATCTTTGTTCAGGTGTCATTTAAGGTATAACCTGAGAATAGCGGAAATCAATGGACAAATGCTGCTATAATAGCAAATACAGCCCCCATTGAGAGTACATAATGGAAGTGCGCGACTACATAATATGTGTCGTGGAGAACGATGTCAAGTGATGAGTTGGCTAGGACAATTCCTGTGAGGCCTCCTACTGTGAATAGGAAAATGAAGCCTAGTGCTCATAGTATGGGTGTTTCTCATTTGATTGAGCCCCCGTGGAGTGTGGCAAGTCAGCTAAACACTTTTACTCCTGTGGGAATGGCAATAATTATTGTTGCGGACGTGAAATAGGCACGGGTGTCTACGTCCATTCCGACAGTAAACATGTGGTGGGCTCATACAATAAATCCTAGAAGGCCAATAGCCATTATGGCTCAGACTATGCCCATATAGCCAAATGGTTCCTTTTTACCGGCGTAGTAGGCTACGACATGCGAAATAATACCAAATCCTGGTAAAATAAGAATATAAACTTCTGGGTGGCCGAAAAATCAGAATAGGTGTTGATATAAGATTGGGTCGCCTCCCCCTGCTGGGTCGAAGAATGTGGTATTTAAATTACGATCTGTGAGGAGCATTGTAATCCCGGCAGCTAGGACTGGAAGAGACAGTAGAAGAAGTACAGCTGTTACAAGCACGGCTCATACGAATAGGGGTGTTTGATATTGGGAAATAGCTGGGGGTTTTATATTAATAGTTGTAGTAATAAAGTTAATTGCCCCCAAAATTGAGGAGACACCTGCCAAGTGAAGTGAAAAAATTGTTAGGTCTACTGATGCTCCTGCGTGGGCCAGGTTCCCTGCTAGAGGTGGGTAAACAGTTCATCCGGTTCCAGCCCCCGCTTCAACGCCAGAAGAGGCTAGAAGCAAGAGAAAGGATGGGGGCAGAAGTCAGAAGCTTATCTTATTTATTCGTGGGAATGCTATATCAGGCGCCCCAATTATTAATGGCACAAGTCAGTTTCCAAATCCGCCAATGAGAATTGGCATTACTATAAAGAAAATTATTACGAAGGCATGGGCAGTAACAATAACATTATAAATCTGGTCGTCGCCTAGAAGTGATCCGGGTTGGCTTAATTCAGCTCGAATAAGGAGGCTTAAAGCAGTCCCCACTATGCCGGCTCAGGCACCAAATACAAGATAAAGGGTACCAATGTCTTTGTGGTTCGTGGAAAAGAATCAGCGCGTAATTGCCACAGGTAGGGTAGCCGAGCGTTTAGGCGGTGGGTTGTAGCCCCGAAGTCAGAGGTTTAAGTCCTCTTCCTACCACAGCCCCGTGGTGAAGTAACATGTTGGATTGCAAATCCAGAGACGTAGATTAATAGTCTGCCGGGGCTTTTCCCGCCTTACTCGGCTTACGGCGGGAAAAGTAGATGGATGCTCGCTGGCTTGAGCGCTTAGCTGTTAACTAAGAGTTTGTAGGATCGAGGCCTTCCCATCTAGTAAGGCCTTAGTTTAACAAAAACATTTGATTTGCAATTAGAAAATGCAAGATAAACTCTTGTAGGTCTTATTCAGGGACTAGAAGATTTTCACTTCTGCTTAGAGCTTTGAAGGCTCTTGGTCTAAATGTTATCCTAAGTCCCTAGGTAGCTAATATTAAAATAGCTGGGGTTATGGGTAGTAGACCAAGCGCAATCGTAGTAGAGATGGTTAGTGGCAAGGAGGCTTGGGTTGTCTGAATTCGTCAGGGGGTAATTGAGTTGGTGGTATTTGGTGAAATAGTTAATGTCATCGCGTAGCATAGCCGTAGGTAGAAGTACAGGCTAAGGAGGGCGGCCAGGGCCATTAGTGTTGCGGTAATTGGGAAACTTTGTTTTGCTAGCTCTTGAAGGATTAGTCATTTTGGCATAAATCCTGTTAGTGGCGGGAGTCCTCCCAGGGACAATAGTACCAGGGCAGTAGTTGTTGTTAAAACAGGGCTATTTGATCAGGTTATTGCGAGGGTATTAATTTTTGTGGAAGACGATAGTTTTAATGTAAGGAATGCCGCCGAGGTTATGAAGATATAGGTCCCTAGTGCAAGTAATGTAAGTTGGGGGGCATATTGCAGAATAACTACTATTCAGCCTATATGGGCGATGGAAGAATAGGCCAAGATTTTCCGTAGTTGAGTTTGATTAAGTCCACCTCATCCTCCTACCAACGTAGATGTAAGCCCTAGCGCTGTTAATAGAAGGGGGTCAATGGCTTGGGCTGTTTGAATAATGAGGGCAAGTGGGGCAAGCTTTTGTCAGGTAGAGAGAATTAAACCTGTCAAAAGATTTAGCCCTTGAAGGACCTCAGGTATTCAGAAGTGCATTGGTGCTAATCCAATTTTGAGCGCCAGGGCAATAATAATTATTGTGTTAGCGATGGGGCTTGACATATTATTTATGTCCCATTCTCCTGTGATTCAAGCGTTTGTTGTACTTGCGAACAGGATTATTGCCGCTGCAGTAGCCTGGGTAAGGAAGTATTTTGTGGTGGCTTCCACTGCTCGAGGGTGGTGGTGCTGTGCTATTAATGGAACAATAGCCAGAGTATTAATCTCTAGGCCTATTCAGGCTAGTAATCAGTGGGAGCTGGCAAAGGTCAGGGTGGTGCCTAGCCCTAGGCTGGATAGTAGAATTATAAGTACATAAGGGTTCATTGATGGAGGAGGGATTTTAACCGTCATGTTCGGGGTATGGGCCCGAAAGCTTAATTAGCTGACCCCATCTTAGAAAGTGGTGTAGAGGAAGCACTAAGAGTTTTGATCTCTTGGGTATGGGTTCGACCCCCTTCTTTCTAAGAACTGAGGGGATTTTAGCCCCTATAAGCCACTCTATCAAAGTGGTCCCTAAGCATTCGGGCACAGTTCCTGTGTTAGAGTTGCGGGGGGAGACCCGCTATTGCAATTGGTAGGGAGGTGTGTCACAATACCAGGGCAAGTGTAAGAGGGAGAAAGTTTTTCCATACAAGATGTATTAATTGATCATATCGAAACCGCGGGTATGAGGCTCGCACCCATAAAAATATGAGGGACAGAAGCGCAGCTTTACACATGAGGCCAATTGTTGTCAATTCTGGCATATGGGGAAAGTGTGAAGTGCCCAAAAATAGTACGGCTGACAGGGTATTCATTAATAAAATATTTGCGTATTCGGCAAGGAAAAATAGGGCGAAGGGCCCTCCTGCATATTCTACATTAAATCCTGAGACTAGCTCGGATTCCCCTTCTGTTAAGTCAAATGGTGCTCGGTTCGTCTCAGCCAGGGTTGAGATATATCACATTGCAGCCAGGGGCCAGGCAGGGGCTAGGAGCCAGATGCTTTCTTGGGCCGTATTAAACGTTTGAAGGGTATATCCTCCTGAAAAAATAATTACTGATAAGAGAATCAGTCCAATGCTAACTTCATATGAAATTGTTTGAGCTACTGCTCGGAGAGCCCCAATCAGGGCATATTTTGAATTTGATGCTCATCCTGATCCCAGAATAGAATATACCGCTAGGCTTGATAGGGCAAGAATAAATAAGATTCCTAAGTTCAAATCAATAACTGGGTGGGGTATAGGCATCGGTGCTCATAGTGTTATGGCTAGTGTAAGAGCAAGAATTGGGGTTGCTAGAAATAAAAATGGGGATGATGTAGAGGGGCGGACGGGTTCTTTAATAAATAACTTAACTCCATCAGCGATTGGTTGTAGTAGTCCGTAGGGTCCTACTACATTAGGTCCTTTTCGCAGTTGCATATACCCTAGAACTTTTCGTTCGACCAGAGTTAGGAAGGCTACTGCCAGTAACACTGGTACAATATAGGCTAGGGGATTGATTAGGTGGGTTACTAGAGTGCTCAGCATAAACTGGGAAGAGGACTTGAACCTCTGGTTTAAAGGGCTTAGGCCTTTTGCAATTTACCATGCTCTGCCACCCCAGTATGCCTTTATTTTAGGCGGCAGGGGTTTTGGCCCTCCCTTTTTTTAATTTATTTGTTTTCATTAATTAGGGGTGGGGCGTGCCTTCAGCATAGGCCCCTCTTTTCCGATCCTTTCGTACTGGGAAAAGTAGCGTTACAGATAGAAACTGACCTGGATTGCTCCGGTCTGAACTCAGATCACGTAGGACTTTAATCGTTGAACAAACGAACCCTTAATAGCGGCTGCACCATTAGGATGTCCTGATCCAACATCGAGGTCGTAAACCCCCTCGTCGATATGGACTCTGGGAGAGGATTGCGCTGTTATCCCTAGGGTAACTTGGTTCGTTGATCGGCTGTCTGGCCGGATCATTTATGGTCAGATGTTCTGCGGCTTAGAGATGTCTCTCTTGGTTTTAGGGTCATGGCCCATTCCACTCGGAGGCTGGTTTTTCCTCCGCGGTCGCCCCAACCGAAGGTAAAATTTCATGTTCCACTAAGTTCTTGCTTCTTATTCAGTTGTTTAACGTGGTTGAATTTTGTACCTTAAGCTCCAAAGGGTCTTCTCGTCTTGTATAAGTATACCCGCTTCTGCACGGATAGATCAATTTCACTGACTGGAAGGGGGAGACAGTTAAGCCCTCGTTTAGCCATTCATACAGGTCTCTATTTAAAAGACAAGTGATTGCGCTACCTTTGCACGGTCAAAATACCGCGGCCGTTAAACCCGTAGTCACTGGGCAGGCTGGACCTCCTATACTTAATTTTTGCAGGAGGCGATGTTTTTGGTAAACAGGCGAGGCTTGCGTTTGCCGAGTTCCTTCCCTTTCTTTTAGTCTTTCCTCTAATAGTGGCGTTCCAGTGTGGGGTTAACGATTAGTTTAATTGCGGGGCTTTCTTGGTCTTTTTGTTGTCCGCAGTGCTCTCTTTGTTTGAGTTCGTTAATTTCCAGTGGCTTGTCCGATCTGGTGTACACTTGCGCCTGGAGAAGAACAAGTCTTCTTGTTACTCATTTTAGCATAATCTCTTCCATGCGGGCATGGGATAGCCTGATGCTATTAGGGGAATAAGATTTTTTATCAGTATAATAAACTTCTATCTGTCTGAGCTTTAACGCTTTCTGTTTAGATGGCTGCTTTTAGGCCCACTAAAACAGCGTGTTTTGAATATTGTGATCTTTATCCTCCTGTAAAGGTTGTATCCTTTGTTAGAGGGGCTGTACCCCCTTTAACTAACTCCCATACATTTCCCTTAAAGATATCTTAAATGTAGTGTCTTGATTCGGGGTATATGGGGCTGAACTTCTATCCATTTCTCAGGCAACCAGCTATCACCAGGTTCGGTAGGTCTGTCACTTCTACCCGGAGCTCTTCCCACTCTTTTGCCACAGAGACGGGTTAGCCCTATATTATATAGGCTGTCTCGGGGTAGCTCACCTGGTTTCGGGGTCTCAAACTAAAGGTCTCTTTGCTTGAAGTTACTGGCTAAATCATGATGCAAAAGGTACAAGGTTTAGTCTTTGTTTTTTAGTGCTTATATGATTTATTTCATTTCTCTTTCAGCCTTCCCTTGCGGTACTTTCTCTATTGCTCATGGGTTGAACCTTTTCTGTCTCCCATACTCAGGTAAAAAAATGATTTAATTTTTAGGGTTAAGTTATGTTTTGTTATAAATATTGCCGGGTTAATGTTAATGGTCAGGCTAGCTGTTTGGCTCAGGGTAATCCAATTTGCATGGATGTCTTCTCGGTGTAAGTGAGATGCTTAGCTAACTCAGCCACACCCTGAGTTTAATCCAAGTGCACCTTCCGGTACACTTACCATGTTACGACTTGCCTCCCCTTGTCAGTGCTTTCTTGTTACTTATCTTTATTGCATTTCGACAGGGGAGAGTGACGGGCGGTGTGTACGCGCCTTAGAGCCGGGTTCAAAAGGACACTCTGTTTCCTTTTTACTACTAAATCCTCCTTCAAGCACTATTTCATGTTGCATATTCGTAGTATTCTATAATAGAAAATGTAGCCCATTTCTTCCCATTTCGTACGCTACACCTCGACCTGACGTTCTGGGTTGTGCCCATTTTGCTTACTTTTATTGCCTTCACAGGGTAAGCTGGCGACGGCGGTATATAGGCTGGGGTGGCTAGAAGTGGTGAGGTTTAACGGGGGTTATCGGTTCTAGAACAGGCTCCTCTAGGGGGGTCTAAGGCACCGTCAGGTCCTTTGGGTTTCAAGCTGATGCTCGTAGTACCCTGGCGGATGTCTAATTGTAGTTGGACATCTAGGTTTATAGCTAGGCATAGTGGGGTATCTAATCCCAGTTTGTTTCTTAGCTTTCGTGGGGTCAGGTGGATTTTATTAAAGCTACTTTCGTGTGGTTGGGCTTCGGACACCTAGAAGCGTATGACGGCCAAAGGGTCATTTGGCTTTATTATGTTGCTCTCCTTAACCACCCTTTACGCCGTAATACTATTAACTAGGGCCTCTCGTTTAACCGCGGTGGCTGGCACGAGTTTTACCGGCCCTCATTAGCCCTGACTGAGTCAAGTTTTCACTTATGGCTTAATGTTTATCACTGCTGAATTCCCTTGGGGGTGTGGCTTGGCCAGGCGTCTTGGGCTAAAATTTGTGCCTGATGCCCGCTCCTTGTCCCCGGGCAGGGGATTGAGGGCATACTCACGGGTCTGCGGAGACTTGCATGTGTAAGTTGGGCTAGAGCTGATAGTAAGGTCAGGACCATGCCTTTGTGCATGCGGAGCTTCTTAGGGCCCATCTTAACATCTTCAGTGTTATGCTTTATATTAAGCTACGCTAGC